TATTCAAAAAAACAAGATTTTTTAGATCCAATGGGACCATCCATTTTTTTTTTTTCAAGACTTAGACTTGAATCATAACACAGATATCTATTTAGTGGAATATGGTATAATATGGGGTGGTTTCCTCCGAACATAAATGAAAGAGCTTTTATGCATGCGGAAACATGATATATGGGAAAATGAATTATAGCTATTTTCAAATAGATCAAGATCGGCGGATGTCTGAAATGGAAAGTCAATGTATCTAAATGTGTGTAGATATCTATAGGGGATCATATGAAGGGGATGTTATTATTTTAGATCTAACCAATTCGATGAATTACTCCTAACGGTTCACATCAGAATAGTGCTAGTTGATGAGAGTTACTTCGGAAACACAAAGAGTAAAGTCAAATTCATTTGGGTTATTCTCTCAATTCCAATAAAATGCAACTGGATCTAGTATGAGTTGGCGATCAGAACATATATGGATAGAACTTATAACGGGGTCTCGAAAAACAAGTAATTTGTGCTGGGCCTTTATCCTTTTTTTAGGTTCATTAGGATTCTTATTGGTTGGAACTTCGAGTTATCTTGGTAGGAATTTGATATCTTTCTTTCCGTCCCAGCAAATCATTTTTTTTCCACAAGGGATCGTGATGTCTTTCTATGGGATCGCAGGTCTCTTTATTAGCTCCTATTTGTGGTGCACACTTGCGTGGAATGTAGGCAGTGGTTATGATCGATTCGATAGAAAAGAAGGAATAGTGTGTATTTTTCGTTGTGGATTTCCTGGAAAAAATCGTCGCATCTTCCTTCGATTCCTTATGAAAGATATTCAGTCCATCAGAATAGAAGTTAAAGAGGGTATTTATGCCCGTCGTGTCCTTTATATGGAAATCAGAGGCCAGGGGGCTATTCCCTTGACTCGTACTGATGAGAATTTGACTCCGCGAGAAATTGAACAAAAAGCTGCTGAATTGGCCTATTTCTTGCGTGTACCAATTGAAGTATTTTGAAATGAACTGAAGAATAAATGCTTTCTCATCGGGAGGGAAAATCCTCTTTTTCTATAGCATAACTTAACTGAAGTTTCTTCAGAACGCTCATTCGAGCCAAAGTAGACGTATATGGAACAGCCATAAAACGAAACTGTTTTTGTCCGCAAAAAGAGTCTTTTATGTGTATTATGGAAATCCACTCAACTCAATTCAGTAACAAAACAAGTAACAAATAGAAATAATGGATTCATCTCATATATCAAAACATTTCGGAATAAAGAAAAAAATGTCTCTTTTTATTTTAGGTCCAATATTTTGAATTGATACATTAGATACAGATAGATCATATCTTGTAAATTATCTCTCTTTTCTTTTGTCAATCGACGTTTCTTTTTATCCTTTCTTTTGGGTTCCTTAATGACCAAACGATTGGATTTCTTATAACAATAACTATCCAATTTCTCTCTTGTTTTGCCACTCATTTTTGATCACAATATTCTTCAGAAATGGATCTCAATTATTCCGGGACTATGAGTAGCCAGCGACATTTTTTCGAAATATTGAATATTTTAATAGAAAGGGAGTTCTTTCGTCTCGAAATACGAATAATATTCATTACTTGAAATGGTTCTTTCGGGCATTCATCGAAAGGAGGCAATTGCTTCGAATTTGACCAATTGAGATATCTGGAAACAAAACAATATTTTTGATTATTTCTTCATTCGAATTCGAAGTGGACTCTTATTCTATTTCTGTATTCTTTCTAGATTCAAGGACTACCCACTGAATCACAAATAAAAGGGAATAGATTCATAGGCTCGATACCTTGTAATAGAACTCATGCTTGATAGAAATATTAGATCGCATAGAGTCGACGAATGAGGTGGGTTCATTAACAATTCACAGATGGAAAAAATGGCAAAAAAGAAAGCATTCACTCCCCTTCTATATCTTGCATCTATAGTATTTTTGCCCTGGTGGATCTCTCTCTCATTTAATAAAAGTCTGGAATCTTGGATTACTAATTGGTGGAATACTAGGCAATCCGAAACCCTTTTGAATGATATTCAAGAAAAGAGTATTCTAGAAAAATTCATAGAATTGGAGGAACTCTTCGTGTTGGACGAAATGATAAAGGAATACCCGGAGACACATCTACAAAAGCTTAGTATAGGAATCCACAAAGAAACGATCCAATTGATCAAGATGCACAATGAGGATCGTATCCATACGATTTTGCACTTCTCGACAAATATAATCTGTTTTGTTATTCTAAGCGGCTATTCTATTCTGGGTAATGAAGAACTTGTTATTCTTAACTCTTGGGTTCAGGAATTCCTATATAACTTAAGCGACACAATAAAAGCTTTTTCTATTCTTTTAGTAACAGATTTATGTATCGGATTCCATTCGCCCCATGGTTGGGAACTAATGCTTGGCTCTGTCTACAAAGATTTTGGATTTGCTCATAACGATCAAATTATATCTGGTCTTGTTTCCACTTTTCCAGTCATTCTAGATACAATTTTTAAATATTGGATCTTCCGTTATTTAAATCGTGTATCTCCGTCACTTGTAGTGATTTATCATTCAATGAATGACTGAAAAAGGATCCCCTGATATTAATCCAATTAGAATCTTTGTTACTTTGTACATAAGCAAAGCGTTCAAAATCGTACTTACCCTTTATATTTCTATCCATCCAGGGGATTCCTCCTATATTCCAGTAAAATTATTTCAGTAAATAGCAAAATCGTGGATAGGGAACTATACTAGCGACCTACCTAATTTATTGTAGAAATTTTCGGGATCAATGATTGGACCATGCAAACTAGAAATACCTTTTCTTGGATAAAGGAACAGATTACTCGATCTATTTCCGTATCGCTCATGATATATATAATAACTCGGACATATATTTCAAATGCATATCCCATTTTTGCACAACAGGGTTATGAAAATCCACGCGAAGCGACTGGACGTATTGTATGTGCCAATTGCCATTTAGCTAATAAGCCCGTGGATATTGAGGTTCCACAAGCGGTACTTCCTGATACTGTATTTGAAGCAGTTGTTCGAATTCCTTATGATATGCAACTGAAACAAGTTCTTGCTAATGGTAAAAAAGGGGCTTTGAATGTGGGGGCTGTTCTTATTTTACCTGAGGGGTTTGAATTAGCTCCCACCGATCGTATTTCTCCCGAGATGAAAGAAAAGATAGGCAATCTGTCTTTTCAGAGCTATCGCCCCACTAAAAAAAATATTCTTGTAATAGGTCCTGTTCCCGGTCAGAAGTATAGTGAAATCGCCTTTCCTATTCTTTCCCCGGACCCTGCTACTAAGAAAGATGTTCACTTCTTAAAATATCCCATATACGTAGGCGGGAACAGGGGAAGGGGCCAGATTTATCCCGACGGGAGCAAGAGTAACAATACAGTTTCTAATGCGACAGCAGCAGGTATAGTAAACAAAATCATACGAAAAGAAAAGGGGGGATACGAAATAACCATAGCGGATGCATCGGATGGACGTCAAGTGGTTGATATTATCCCTCCAGGACCAGAACTTCTTGTTTCAGAGGGTGAATCTATCAAACTTGATCAACCATTAACGAGTAATCCTAATGTGGGTGGATTTGGTCAGGGAGATGCAGAAATAGTACTTCAAGATCCATTACGGGTCCAAGGTCTTTTGTTCTTCTTGGCATCTGTTATTTTGGCACAAATCTTTTTGGTTCTTAAAAAGAAACAGTTTGAGAAGGTTCAATTGTCCGAAATGAATTTCTAGATCTGCAAATTTATCAACATCAAGTTCGTAAAAAGAAAGAAATTATTGTTGACAATAATGTATGATCAAAAAAAATTATGAAAAGCCTTTTGCTTGTTTATATTTTTTTTTTCTACCAGATGTCGGGAATTACTTGTACCACATTCCTAGTCATAGTATGTATATTGTGACGAAGACTATTTCACTTTACTTTACCCCTTCTTTATTTTTTTCAATCCAAATTGAAGTGGTGTGACTATGTCATTATTGTCAGATTTAAATGTCATAGAATACATCAATAGTTTTCTATTCTATTCTAATAGAATCAAATTCGACTAGATACTAGACATAAGTAAGCGGAGAATAGAAAGTATAAAGCAAAGGATAAATGAGGGGAACAAATGATTCTAGGAGGGATTATTCGTCTTCCTAGTCTTCGACACAAGAAAGGGATGTAGAAAATGAAAATTCCTTTTCTTGTGTCGAAAGAATAATAATTCTTGATCCCGTTCGTCAAAGATTCCTATTCTTAGTTTCTATTTTTTCCAGGTTTATCATCATTTTTTTTAGATTTTTTACGTAAAAGAAGTAGTAGACAAACAAAAAAAGAGAGGGAAATTTATTGAGCAAATAGAACTTCTTCAATGAACTTATAAAAAAAATTTTCAACTTTGATGAGATACTAAAATAAATAGAGTGGGTTTCTATTAGTATAGAAAGGATTTGCATGATATCTGATCTACAGAAATATATATTCTATATTATATTGTATTGTGTCATCTAGGAAATTGAGTGATTCTTTTTTTCTTCTAACTTTGAAAGTATCGATAGATACTATCGAGGAACAGATGTTCGGAATCAATCAATGAAGTTCATTTTTCAAAAACATCATCAGAAAAAAAATATAGAATGGAGTTTTTTGAAACATCGAAAAATGGGATCCGTTTTGTCATTTATACGACTAAAATATTATGATTATTAAGAACTCAACGGGACCTTCCCCCTCGAATCAGACAAACAAAGAAGGGGTAGATCCCGTTGAGTTCTTACGCTTTCATGTCTACAACTCAGTTCATCCGATTACTACAGGGATGAACCCAATCCTGAATATGAACCATAAAAGAAAATACCTATTAAACCGATCACAGGAATACCAGTTACAGTACCTATTAGCCAAAGAGGAATCCTTCCAGTAGTATCGGCCATTTACCCCACTTCCCTCCACATTTCATCAAGTGGTCATGCTAGAGACAT